ATGGTACGGAAATGTAACTCGCTATTCAAACAACTATTCAGAGTTCCTAGAGCCCCCTGTAAGGCTTGTTGGAAAACTTGTTGTCGGACCTGATTAATCGCTCTTTGTTGTTCAAAATGAAGGGTTTCATTTTTGTAATTTTCTAATTGTTCCAAACTATCAGAAGTAGCATTAATCAAATTGGCTTTTTCTCGTTCTATCTCAGAGTATCCATTCATTCGATACTCATCTGCTTCCATTTCCACTTTCCTTAAACGAGCCCGGGCTCGTTCGAGCTGCTCAATGGCCCCTCTACGTAATTCTTCCGAATTTCGAATAGTACTCAAAATCCTCTGTTTTCGATTATCTAATAAATCATTTAATGAAAGTAGATTATCTTACCATTAATTTCACAACATCCATGATCTCTTCCCGAACCAAACATGAATCTTTCGATTCATTTGGCTCTCACGCTCAATTTTTGATTTTGTGGGCATTCCCATATCTTTTTTTATGTAATGAGCCTATCCTCTCTATTTCTGTTTGTATTCAAACATATCAAAACCAATACAAGACCAGAATATTAGGAGGACTCTTCCGACCAGACAAAAAATCTATAATTGTCAGCAAAGTTGTTTTTTTATTTGTTCTTTTTGAAAATTTATATATTTTCAATTTTCATTTTATTTCCTTTTTTTTTTTTCAAATCCAAAAATTCCTCTTTTTTTATACATAGGTCGTCGATTCGGCATTGGATAATATTGGATAATAAAGGGGCAAGATGCCCTTTCTTTATTCTAGTAAATGGTTCAAATCATTTTATCGATATGAGTGTTCTATATCGGAAAAATTACCAACTATTCTTTTTTAAACCATTTCGGTACTAACGTAGTGGTAGAAAGAGTACCATGTTGTGCCCGGACTTCAAACAGTTTAGCTTTAACCATGTTAATGGTCTCACATTATTGGTTGATAGAGAATCAAAGTTTACTTACCAATGAATAACGAAATGCTATGGTTCTTACATATGATTTATGAATTTACTCAGAAGGAATTCGTTGAGATTATGCACTTTTTTTCTGATTCATTCTATACTATAAAAATGGAATATAAAATAAAAATAAAGTGCAGCCGGTTGGGTCCAACCTATTCTTGAAATATACAACTCGCACACACTCCCTTTCCAAAAAAAATCAATACACCAAGCACTACACTTAGATTTATTGGATTTGTTGCTAAAATATCGGTATTAAACCCGAAACTCCCGGCGGATGGCCAACGGCCTAAGGAAACGAAAGAATCGGTTACATTTTTCATACGCTCTCCTCTTATAGATAGGACTAACAAAGAACAGAGTTCTTTTTGTATCACTTGGCTCGCCCTTTTTTTTTGATCGATTTCTTTTTTTTCTTAATTTCCCATTAAAAATGGGAGTAGATTAAATTTAGTTATTGAATTTGAGAATTACAAAATTTCTTATTTTTTTTTCTTTTTTTGAAGTTTCCGATAAGATACTTATTAAGTTAGGTACTAAGGTCTCGTGTCAATTGCAAAATATCTCCTTTGTTCAAACACTTCTTAAAAGAAAAGTCAAAATTCCATCGTATTAAACTAAGGACGGGAAGGAAGAAAGCGAGCGAATCCACTAATTCCTCATTCTCAAATCAGTCCTTCCCGGGGTATTGTTGCAACAAATACATAATTGTAGGAGTAAAGTATTGATATAATTCACAAAAGCAAACGGCAGCGAGTTAATAAAATAAGAAAAAAGTACGTTATGTACTTTTTTACATTTTCATTCGAGAATTAAATTAAACAAAAGGATTCGCAAATAAAAGCGCTAATGCCACGACCAGTCCATAAATTGTTAAAGCTTCCATAAAAGCTAGACTAAGCAATAAAGTACCTCGTATTTTTCCTTCTGCTTCTGGTTGTCTCGCAATACCTTCTACGGCTTGGCCTGCAGCAGTACCTTGACCAACTCCAGGTCCAATAGAAGCAAGCCCTACGGCCAATCCAGCAGCAATAACGGAAGCGGCAGAAATCAGTGGATTCATGATGATAGGTTCCTCGCACCAAAAAAAAATGGTTAATGATACAATCAACCAATGAATTATTATTTATTTGATCACTAAAATCTATCGAGTCAAAGTAACTAAAACTTCGAATAAAAAAAATAATATAATATAGATTAGATAGGGATAACCCCTATATAACTAGTATATATCTAATATCACATATACATTTGTTTCTTTCATAACGTAAACCGACCGCATTTTATATTGAATTGGATTCTAGTTGAATTCTTCGAAAGATATACGGGGGCTGTGGCTGGGCTTATAGGCATTCCATATATCTAGTGTGACACCCCTAACCCATCCACCATTTCGTAATATCGTCTATCTTTCCTCCTACAACTCTAGTCGTATATATATATGTATTTCTATCTATTATGTTCCTCAACCAAGAACCAAGTAGATTATATGCATTGCCTCAATTAGGATAAGCTAAAAAAAAAAAAGACTATTTCGAAAACTAATCAATGATGACCCTCCATGGATTCCCCTATATAAGCCGCAGCTAAAGTTGCAAAAATAAGAGCTTGAATACCACTTGTAAATAATCCAAGAAACATGACAGGTATAGGAACTACTAAAGGTACTAAAGAAACAAGAACAACAACTACTAATTCATCAGCCAATATATTCCCGAAAAGTCGAAAACTAAGAGATAAAGGTTTTGTGAAATCTTCTAGGATGTTAATTGGTAAAAGGATTGGAGTTGGTTGAATGTATTTTCCGAAATAGCCCAATCCTTTTTTGGTAAGACCCGCATAAAAATATGCCACTGACGTGAGTAAAGCTAAAGCAACAGTAGTATTTATATCATTCGTGGGGGCGGCTAACTCCCCATGAGGTAACTGTATGATTTTCCAAGGTAAAAGAGCACCTGACCAATTAGAAACAAAAATAAATAGGAACATAGTTCCAATAAAGGGAACCCAAGGACCATATTCTTCTCCAATCTGAGTTTTGCTCAAGTCTCGAATAAATTCAAGGACATATTCGAAGAAATTCTGACCGTCGGTTGGAATGGTTTGTGGATTCCGAACAGCTAGGATGACTGAACCTAATAAGATAGCAATTACGACCCAAGAAGTGATAAGTACTTGGGCATGAATTTGTAAACCTCCTATTTGCCAATATAAATGTTGGCCTACTTCTACACCTGATATATCGTATAACCCTTTGAGTGTTTTAATGGAACATGGTATAACATTCATATTGTCCTCTGGCAGAAATCGAACTTCAAAAAAAAGAATTATTTTGATTCAACCATCTCTTTCTCAACTCATCCGCTTTCATCATTAATCATATATTTAGGATACCAAGAAATCACATAACATAATATCAATATCCCACTTTATCTCTTTTTAAAAATTCAAGACAAGAATAGTAACCGATCCAATAAAATAAATTAAAATAATTAACTAATCTTATTATTCTTAATCATAACATAATCATAATCAACGACTTCTTATATAGCTAGAACGACCCTCACAAATTGCGGATACTAATTTGTTAAGAATCAATCGGATTGAAGCTATAGCATCATCGTTGGCTGGAATCGAAATATCTGCGAGATCTGGGTCACAATTTGTATCGATTAAACAAATCGTCGGAATTCCCAAAATGACACATTCTCGAAGAGCCGTATATTCTTCTTGCTGATCGACGATGATTACAATATCGGGCAACCCCGTCATATATTTGATCCCACCCAGATATGTTTGCAAAGTAGATAATTTTCTCTTCAACATTGCTGCATCTCTTTTAGGGAGACGGTTGAGTTTCCCCATCTTTTGTTCTGCTCTTAAGTCTCTGAACTTATGAAGTCTCGTTTCCGTAGTGGACCAATTCGTTAACATACCACCGAGCCATTTTCTATTAACATAATGACATCGAGCCCTTATTGCAGCTGATGCTACTAAATCTGCTGCTTTATTTTTGGTACCAACGATTAAGAAGTTTTTTCCTCGACTTGCTGCATCAAAAACTAAATCACAGGCTTCTGATAAAAAACGAGCAGTTCTAGTAAGATTTATAATATGAATACCTTTACGCTTTGCAGAGATATAAGGGGCCATTCTAGGATTCCATTTCTTAGTACCATGACCAAAATGAACTCCTGCTTCCATCATCTCTTCCAAATGGATGTTCCAATATCTTCTTGTCATTTTTCCCACGCTTTCTCTTTTTTTTTTTTTTTAATAAATAAATAATTGTTCCTACGGAACTTTCTACCGGGATTGACCGTTGATACACAGCCCAAACCATTAATTTTGATTATTACTTACTAAATTTGATTTATTACCAAATCAATAACTAGAAAATAACTAGAAAGTAATTTAAAGAATAAATCTCTCCTTAGGAATTATGAATTCGCGTAAATAATTTTTCTGGTGTGTCATGGAAATTGCTTGGGGCGCAAGAACAAAAAAATTCTCTATGGTGTAACAAAATATCTCTCATTTCCAACTCGAATAGATTTTTCTTTTTGATTTCCAAATGAATGTTTTTGTCTTGCCTTGAACGGTGCACTAATTTTTTGAATCCCGTACCGACAGGGATAATACCCCCCAGAACAACATTTTCTTTCAGACCCTTCAACCAATCAATACGACCCCGTAGAGCAGCTTTTGCTAAAACTCTAGCAGTTTCTTGAAAACTTGCTTCGGATATGAAACTTTGAGTATTCAGAGATGCCCTCGTTATTCCCAATAAAATTGCCCGATAACAGATCGCTTCGTCTAAAGCACGCCCTGCTCGTTCCGCTCGCAACAATCCGATTAATTCTCCAGGTAAAAAAACATTAGACATTCCATCTTCTGAAACCAACACTTTTGATGTTACTTGCCGTACAATAATCTCTATATGTCTATTATGGATCTGTACCCCCTGGGATCGATAAACCTTTTGGATCTTATTAACCAAAGAGATACGACTTTGGGCTATGGTTAGCTCAGCTCCAATTAAGAATCCCCAAGGAATTCCAAGAATTCTTGGTATACGCTCGTTCCAACCTTCAACTCTCCTTTCAAGGTTCATCGATATTGAACCAATCGAGCGAACTTCTAAGATTTGTTCCACTTTTGGAAGACCTTGCGTTATGTCACCAGATCGGGATTTTTCATATATAAATGTAACTAATGTATCTCCTTCAAAAAGGGTTTCTCCATAATGTCCATGAACAGTCGCCCCTGGAGTGGCCAAATAGGGCTTCGCAGATCTTATAATTAAGGAGTCAACATGAACAATTAAAATTTGACCAGATTTTTTTATGCGTGGTCCATATTTAAATAGACATATATTTTCACAAATAAATTGTCCAATGCTAATTATTGTGGATGTCTCTTCACAATAATTGTAATGTAGAAAGCACCAATTCAAACGGAATGGATTCAAAATGATGTTATTGCATGGACCAGGATTATAAATCCTCCTATTTTCATCTATTAAACAGTATTTAAGTACTTCAAGTACTTGGAAAGTCTGTTTAAAATTGTCAAGTAGCCAATATTTGTTTAACAAGATCTGATTATGAGTTATTAAACGGTAAGATGAATAAAAGTTCACTATTTTAGGTACAATAGTACCTAAGGGACCCAACAAATCCCTAATTGGAGTTATAGGATTTGACTCTTTTGCCGCATTGTTATATTTCGAACCGTTGAATGGACCAACTCGAAAACAATTGAATGATGACAAAATTATCAAAGATTGGCATTCCTTATTTCGATTCAACAACGTACCGACAGTTTCTTGATGCTGGGTAACTAATGGAATCTTCCCTTTGGAATAAAAAGGATTGATATTGGTGCGATCTAATCCATTATCGGGAATCAATCCTGAACCCGCCGTATCATACCTTTTTCCAGTATATGAAATAGTAGACTTGACTAACTCAATTCTTATGAAATCGCGAATCAGATCATTTGCCCTTACCTCAACAAAGGAAGCATGAACCTCTTCTATAGAACCGTTTTTTTCTTGGTCCCAATTCAATACTAAGCAAGTCCGAACTAATTGAATACTTGTGTGAGAAATTCCTCGAATTGACTTTCCATTTCCATAAAGGATATAATTGACAACTCTAAGTTGGACATTATCTTTTTCCTGCAATAGATCTTGAGGGAAAAGTTTTGCTAAATTTATCCCATCAGCTATTTCATATGTGACTACGGGCCGAACCAAAACAAAATACTTTTTTTTGGTCGGTGTGATCCGTTGGACATAGATCCAATTTTTCAATTTTTTTGATTCCTTAGAATTTTTTTTTTCCGTTCCTGGCGGTATCAAAATGCCACTGTGTCTGGATATCTTATCTGTCTCTCCGGGAAAATGAATATCTCCAGAAAAGATTTTCAGTTCAATACTTTTTTTTTTTCTCTCCACTCGGACTAATCCACCTACTCGGCTTCTTGTATTTGTATTTAAAGCGAGTTGTGTATCTACTCCAATGATACTATTGTTCCGAACCATTATGGACGAAGATCCGGGTAAGATATGTACCTCTTCGGGAATAAAAAAAAACCGATCCACTTTCATTTGGTATTTCGGACTAAATTCTTTTGCTCCTCGATACTCAATCAAATCTTCTTTTTTTACGATTGAATCCGCCTCTACAGTCCCATATTTAGTAATTCCCGAACTCTTTCTTCTGTATCGTGGATCATCAAAATAAGCAAGAATACTATTTCTACGTAAAATACCATTTATGGGTATTTCAATGGAAATATTAAAAGAGGGTATTAGTTCTTTCTCTCGTTCTTGATCATATTGTAATGGGATGAGAAATCTATTTCTTCGCTTTTTTGCTAAGAAATCGGAATTCTCTTGGAGAATCGAAGGATATATGAAATTCCAATGACCATTGGATATGATTCGATCAAGTCTTGAATAGTCAAGAATTTCCCTATCTTTTTTACCAGAAGGATCCAACAATTTATGTCTTACTCGATCATTAGTGATTGAGAGGTCAGAGATATTTATTTCGTCGATAGAAAAAAAATGAACATTCATTTGATCTTGATCCTTGTGGAGCGAAAAAGACACTATACTGGATCCGCACGGACCTCCTGCTAATATCCATAAATGACTTGTTTTTGGTAATAGATGAACATTACTATATGTATATTCGGGTGCATGGTAGACATCGGTACTCCAATGCATTTCTCCCTCTGATTCAGAATAAATATGTTTTCGAACCTTCTCTTTAAAATGAAAAGTGGACGTTCCGGCACGAATCTCAGCAATCACTTGTTCAGATTCTACATATTGATCATTTTGCACTAAAATCAAACTTTTTGGTGGAATATTCACACTATGTATAATATCCCGACTCTCAATAGTTACATACAAGTCTATAGAACATAGAAAAGCAGGATGCCCATGACGGGTACGTGTGGGATGAACCAAATACTCATTGAACTTTATTTTTCCATTAGAAGGAGCTCGTACA